TTAAAGGTTTAAAAATTAAATCACTATTTTTTAATTCTCATTTAAGAATATGGTCCCTATGATCCTACCAGCATCCCGTGCTCTTTCGAGAATATTATCTCGAACAAGTGACTTTTCATTAACGGAGACGTAGTATAGATCAAATAGTTGACCAAAACTTCACCTTTTTAAAAGAGGTTTCATTATCTATTTGTAATCGTTCGATGTCAGAATCAGTAATTGTGCAATTTTCAAAATGACACTGACCGACTCCTAGAAACCTCAAATTACTTTTTGAAAAATTGGTGTTTTGAAACGTGCAACAATCAATATCACTTACTGATAAATCAACATTTAAAAATTCACAGTTTTTAAAATGGGTAGATTGAAACTCTGACCTTGTCATTTCAGAATTATTTATTTTGCAATCTTCAAACCTGCAATTTGAAAATATAGATTTCCTAGTCCAAAACTCATTAAAGGTACAATTTTGAAACTTACAAGAACCAAAAACAGTAGCGGATAGCTGCATTTTTTCAAAATTACAATTAAGCGCATATAGTTTTGGGAATACACCATGTGACCTATATTGTTCTAAGCTCTCTTCGGTTATTAGATGCTGATTTCGAACAACGACACGAAATTCTTTATCTGAATCTGATTTATTTTCGTTCATATTTTAATTTTAATTATAAGTCTGTATTTCTAGGCTCAAAATTTAAGAAAAAGAGACCTTTGCCCTTCCCCCCCTTCATCTATGAATCCCTTGAAACAAATGAGATAAATAAAACGGATCCTTATAATAAAATAATTCTTAAATTAACCAAACTTGATTGACCCAGAACTTTTAAAGTGTCTTAAATTTTATCAGAGGTACAGCGACTAAACTTTGAAAATGCGAATCACTGAATGAAGTGACACAAATTCCAGTTTGAAGTTTCTTGAAAAACTTTTCACTTTTACTAACCGATCTTCCTCACTTGATCTGTTTTGGATTTGTAATAAATCTTTTCATCTGAAAACTATTACTCAAAAATTAGAATTTGATCAATATATTTGACTTCAAATTCTAATTTTGAGTATGATTTAAAGGTTAAATAAGCATCCCTAAATTTCTTCTATCCGCAATTATCTTTAATTGAATTTAATCTGAATTCGATCCCAATGAATTTAAAGAACTGCGATATTATTCCATCGTTCTAAAATTAATGTATTTGAACCATCCAAATTTTGTTTATACTTAATTGGTAGGAAACCAGTTTTTTGACTTTCGCCAATAATAACTTCACCTGCATACTGTTGTGCAACTTTATCAATAAAGCTCTCAACTGGATATGGTTGCTCCCAGAAACTCATATCAGCTACTAATTCATATTCTTGACCATTCCAGTCAAATTTAATATCGTATCCATTTGATTGGTTGATGAGTAAATTTAAATTCAAATTCTGAGAATTTGAATTGTTAAGAGTATTTTGTCGTTTATAGGTAATGTTTAGTCTCTTTAATGCTTTTTCTAAATAAAATCGATTTTGAAAAATCGTTTTCATATGCGTAAAATGTGACATATTTAAAATTCTTATAATACTTATTAATAAATTTAATATACATTCTACTTTAATTCGTTAATTTATATTAGTCTGTATAAAAGCAGAAATTATTTAATGATAGATGGAAGTATTAATGCTTCCATCTATCATTAAATAATTTCTGCTTTCTTTAGTAAGGTTAAAACTGTTTCAGTTGGTCTTGCACCATAAGTTAACCATTTTTGAATTTTTTCTGCATCAAATTTAAATTGTTTCGTAATAGGACTGTAATAACCTACTTCATCAATAGGTCGGCCATCCCTTCTAAACGTATTTTCCATAATCACTAATCTATATGATGGCGAACGTTTTTTCCCTACTCGTTTTAATCGTAATTTTAACATATGAACAATGTATATAACTTAATTTGTAATAAAACTTAAATATAAATAAAAGTATAAAAGTGTGAATTAGTTTATGACAACTTTTATCGACGTGAATAATGTTCAATTACAAGTAATTCATCTAGTTGTAGAATCACATCATCACGATCACAATAATCCATTACAATAGCTTCTAATTTATTTTGATCAAATTTTAAATATGCGGGAATAGCACTGCTTTGACGCTTTTTCAGATTATTTTCTACTAAAGTTTTAGAGCTATTTTGTTCTTTTATACTGATAACATCATTTAAACGACATTGAAAACTTGGAATATTAACAACTTTTTTGTTCACGGTAATATGACCATGAGTAACTAATTGGCGTGCCTGTGCCATTGTTTTAGCAAAGCCTAATGTAAAACAAAGTGTATCTAATCTCATTTCTAACAATTGAAGTAAAATTAAACCAGTTACACCTTGACGACGACGTGCTTCTTTTACATATCGAAACAATTGACTTTCACTTAAGCCATAATTAAATTTTAATTTTTGTTTCTCTTCTAGACGTACACCATACTCGGTCAATTTTTTACCTGTATCAGCGTTTGCATTTCCATCTTTACCCGGACGGTTAATCTTATTTGATTTCTTCGTTGTTAGACCAGGTAATGTTCCTAATCGTCTAATAATTTTTAACTTAGGTCCTCTATAACGTGACATAATAATCAATTAACTTTATAAATAATTTTTTAAAAACACTTATAAAAACATTTTAGAAAGGGCGAGTGACCGGACTTGAACCGGCGAATGGTGGAACCACAACCCACTGCCTTAACCACTTGGCTACACCCGCCAAACTATCTTTTCTAATACTTTATCAGTTTTCATAGTTTGTAGTCTAGATTATTTAGAAAAAACTTTTCTATCCCATGAAACTAATTTATAGTACAAAGTCTTATACTTTAACTTAGTTATTTTTTTATTAACCGTTTAAAATTTGGATTAACTAGATAATTCTATGTAGTCTCTAGAATTATCTAGTCTTAATTAATTTCGAATAGTTGCGTTAAATTCGTGAGTTAAAACGAAACGAATATTATTTAAAATTTCTTCAATTTCTGAGTTTTGTAATGTTTTTTCATTTGATTGAAAAATTAATTGTAAACATAAACTTGTATGGTCTTCGGGGATTGAATTTCCTTTATACTCATCTAAAAGATTAATTTTAGATAAAAATTGACTTCCATTTAAATATAATAACTGTTTAAGTTGGTTGAATTCTATATCTTGTTTTATAATGAATGAGATATCTTTTATGATTTTCGGATACGATGAATATTCTTTATAGATAGATACATTATTATTTTCTAAAGCAACTTGAATAATAGCCAGGTCAAATTCAAATAAATAAAGGTTCGATGAAATACTTAAATCATTTGCTAATATTGGATGAATTTGGCCAAAATTTCCAATTAAAGTACCTGATTCACGATAAATTTCCGCATGACGATACTTATGGAAAATTTCTTGTAAATGATTCGAAGACGTAGATGTCGATTTCCAAATTACTGGTACATTTAATTGCTCAAATAAACGTTCAATTCGACCTTTTGCCTCAAACCACGTTATTACCTGCTCAGACTCAGACCATGTCGTTTTTGTTTGTAATCCACCTAAAATCCCTGCGACATATTCTTTTTCTTTAAAATTTGTATTTGTATCTAATGAAAAAACATGTCCATATTCAAATCCATTTATTATAGAACTGCTTTGTTTCCAATTTTCTTGGCTAGTTCGAATTAAATTAGGTAATAAACTTACTCTTAAACTAGCATATTCAGAAACGAGAGGATTTACTAAGGAAATTTGATTCGTTAAAAATGTTTTTTCATTTACTAATGAATAATGAATTAATTCATTCAGTCCAAGATTTAAAAGACACGATGTAAGTTTTTGCCGAGTTTGATAGCTTTTATCTTTAGTTCCAATTACTTGAAGTTTTGGTAGAGTAATTAAGAAATTATTAAAGCCATGTAATCTTCCAATCTCTTCAATCAAGTCAATTTCACGAGTAAGATCGTCACTTCGAGAATGTGGTACTGTTACTATCCAAGCGTCTTCTTTATCATTGTAAACGTATATACAATTTAAACGGTTTAAATAATCTTCAATAGTTTTAGAATCAATATATTCAAAACTATTATTAGATAACTTTTTAGTTGGCCCCAGAATTTCTTTTAACGTTCCATAATTTAGAATAATTGGATTTATAATTTGCTCATTCGCTTTAATTATAGTTTCTAGTTTAATCGTTAAATTTGGATTTGAAATTCGTAATAAAGAGATTAATCTATATAATGATTCAATTAAATACGTATTTTTTACGGACTTTTCATATCGAGTTGAGCGATCAGTTCGTAGTCCCAACTTTCTTGATTGTTGTCGAATTGTCGCAGCATTAAAAATGCTTGCCTCAATTAGTATTGATTTTGTTAAATTATCACAACTAAATTCTTGACTTTCAATAATACCACCTATACTAAGGGGAAGTTCGTTTGCTTTAATTAATAAGATTGATGGATCTAAATTATAATTTTCGTTATTTGAGGCAACAAATGATTCATTATCTGCAGCTCGTGAAACTGATAACTCGAAATCTACTTTTCCTACTTTTTTTATTATTTTATCAAAATCATAAAATGCAAACGGATAACCGGTTTCCAGTAAGATATAAGATTGAAAATCAACTAAGGTATTAGATGGAGTAACACCTGAGCTTAGAAGTTTTTTTGTAATCCATTTTGGAATTGTTCTATTCACTAAGTTTTCAACACTAACTGATAAAAGAGTTGTACATCCAGTATTTATGGAAAAAATAGTGGCTTTTTGCAAAATTATTTGCTTTAATTTTTCAGATCGAAGTAAATGCGTAGAAATATTTAGAGAGGTATTCAAAAGAGCAGCAATTTCCGAAGCTATACCTTGTATCGATAAACTATCAGAACGATTCGCTGTGGCTGAAATATCTAAAACAATTTGATTAGTTTTCGATATCTCTATTTCTAGAATTTCTTCAACTTCAAATCCTCCTAATGTTAATTTCTCTACTAAAGTATCTAGTTTTATTTTTTCAATATTAACTAATTCATTGATCCATTTTAATGATATTTGCATTTTAAAATTATCATAAACTATTTTACTTAACTTGCTTTAGTGAAGACTAAACCATTGGCTCTACCATATCGTTCCATAAATCTCATAAATCTATCCCAAGCTTCTGGACTTTTCATGATATAAATTGATTCAATCGCTTCAGGTCGGCCATTTACAAATCGAGCATTTACATCTCGTGTCTCTAGTGTTCCTTCTTCATCAATCAAATACATTCCTGTAATTTCACCTTCTTTAGCTGTATTTTTATCTAAAATGTTAGGATTTTTGAAACGAAAGGTAGCTGTCCCAGTACTACCATCAACAGACCGTGTTAATCGAACATCAGGTAATACCTTTTCATCCAGACCTTTTATAAACTGAATTGTAGCTTCCATAATTTTATTTTTAATTAAAGTATAAATACAATAAATTTGTTTTGCTTTTAATTATGCAAGTTATCGAGATTAAAAACAACTTTTTATTTTCAAGCGACCAATCTAAAACAGGCTAAAATCAAAGAATTAAACTTTTCTGTAATCTAAATCGTTAAAAACTGGGGTGGCAGGATTCGAACCTACGAATGGCGGAGTCAAAGTCCGCAGCCTTACCACTTGGCGACACCCCAAGAATCATGGTCATCAATTAGTAAAGTTAAAGCTTAGTATTGGGCAAGAAGGGACTCGAACCCCTGACACCGTGGTTCGTAGCCACGTGCTCTAATCCGCTGAGCTACAAGCCCAAAATACAATTACTCAAACATATATTACTAAAAAACTGTAATTAAGTAAAGTTAAAAAAAAATTAATAGAATATAGTTTTAAACTTGCAAAATAACTATCACTTGAACTAAATTAAAACTTTGAATATTTTTAATTGAAAATCTAATAAAAAGTTATTTATGGCAAAAAAAATTTTATACCAAGATAATGCCCGTCGCGCTTTAGAACGTGGAATGGAAATAATGGTTGAAGCAGTTTCAGTAACTTTAGGGCCAAAAGGAAGAAATGTTGTTTTAGAAAAAAATTATGGTTCGCCACAAATTGTTAATGACGGTGTTACCATTGCGAAAGAAATTAAACTAAAAGATCACATTGAGAACACTGGAGTTTCACTAATTCGTCAAGCTGCTTCAAAAACAAACGACGTTGCTGGTGACGGAACTACGACTGCAACTGTATTAGCTTACGCAATGGTTAAAGAAGGATTAAAAAACGTTGCAGCAGGAGCCAATCCAATTTCCATTAAATTAGGTATGGAAAAAGCTTCGCAGTACTTAGTAACACAAATAAATGAATTCGCTCAGCCAGTTGAGGATCTTCAATCAATTCAACAGGTTGCTTCCATTTCTGCAGGTAATGATGAGACCATAGGGGTCTTAATTGCCGACGCCTTAGCAAAAGTAGGTAAAGAAGGTGTCATTTCACTAGAAGAAGGTAAAGGAATTACAACCGAATTAGAAATTACTGAAGGTATGAAATTTGAAAAAGGATTTATTTCTCCTTATTTCATTACAAATACGGAAAAAATGGAAGTATCCTATGATAATCCGTATATTTTATTAACGGATAAGCGAATTACTTTAGTACAACAAGATTTATTACCAATCTTAGAACAAATTACTAAATCAAAACGACCACTTTTAATTATTGCTCAAGATATCGAGAAAGAAGCGTTAGCAACATTAATTCTTAATAAATTACGTGGAATTATAAATGTTGTTGCAGTTCGGGCGCCAGGTTTTGGTGAATTACGAAAACAGATGCTTGAAGATATTGCAATTTTAACGGGAGGAACACTGATAACTCAAGATGCTGGTTTAAGTCTTGAAAATGTACAATTAAATCTTTTAGGTCAAGCACGAAGAGTTATAATTAATAAAGATTCAACAACAATTGTTGCGGATGGAGAAACATTAAATGATATTAATGTTCGTTGTGAACAATTACGAAAACAAGTAAATATTGCTGATACTGCATATGAAAAAGAAAAGTTACAAGATAGAATTGCCAAGTTATCAGGCGGTATAGCTGTAATTCGAGTTGGTGCAGTAACAGAAACAGAAATGAAAGATAAAAAATTACGCCTAGAAGATGCTATCAACGCAACTAGAGCGGCGGTAGAAGAAGGTATTGTACCTGGTGGGGGTGCGACTTTAGCACATTTATCCGAAAATTTAGTAACATGGGCAAAAAATAATTTAAAGGAAGATGAACTGATTGGCGCAATGATTATTTCGCGAGCAATTTTAGCTCCCCTAAAACGAATAGCTGAAAATGCTGGCATAAATGGAGCTGTTATTGTTGAAAAAATTCAACAACAAGAATTTGAAATAGGTTATAACGCTGCAAAAGATATTTTTGGAAATATGTATGAACAGGGAATTGTTGATCCAGCTAAGGTAACTCGTTCTGGTTTACAAAATGCAACTTCTATAGCTAGTATGATTTTAACTACTGAATGTATCATTGTTGATGATAGTAAAATTTAAAACGAATTGAATAATTCGTTTTAAATTTTAATCTAGTTAACAAGAAAGAAAATTATAAATCATTTAAGTTTGACATCGGATTTGAATTTGATTGATCATTCATTTTACTTTCCATCATTTCTTTCATAGCTGTTTTTAAATCTTCAACCTGTGATCGTAAATTATTATTATTATCTGTTTGAATATCTTGACGAATATTCTCGATTAATTTTGTAACACTTTGTTGTTTGTCTTCAGAAACACTATCTTTTAATGATACAAGTTCTTTTTCTGCTTCAAAACATAAGGCTTCAGCTTGATTTTTTAAATCGATATTTTCACGTTTTTGTTTATCTGCAGCTGCAAATTGTTCAGCATCTTTTAACATGCTCTCAACCTCATTTTCATTCAGATTAGAAGCGCCTTGAATCGTAACTGATTGCTCTACTCCTGTTTCTTTTTCTCGAGCTTTTACTGATAAAATACCATCAACATCAATGTCAAAGGTTACTTCAATCTGCGGAACACCTCTATCTGCTTGCGGAATACCGTCTAATCTAAAGTTACCTAAACTTTTATTACCTGCTACTAACTCTCGTTCACCTTGTAAGATGTGAATTTCTACATTTGTTTGATTATCAACAGCTGTAGAGAACATTTCTGATTTTTTAACTGGAATTGTTGTATTACGTGCGATAATTTTTGTCATTACACCACCTAACGTTTCAACCCCCAGTGATAATGGAGTTACGTCTAATAATAAGACATCTTTAATTTCACCGGCTAAAATACCCGCTTGAATTGCTGCTCCAACGGCTACTACTTCATCTGGATTTACAGATTGGTTTGGTTTTTTATTTGTTAACGACTCCACTAATTTTTGAATTGCTGGAATTCGTGTTGAACCACCAACTAAAACTACTTCACTAATTTCTGATTTATCTAATCGAGCATCATTTAGTGCTTTCTCAACTGGAATACGACAACGATCAATTAAATTTTTACATAAACTTTCAAAAGATTCACGAGTTAATTCTTTTTCGATATGTTTTGGACCAGTTTTGTCCGCAGTAATAAAAGGTAAATGGATTGTTGTTTTTTCAACGGTTGATAACTCAATTTTTGCTTTTTCCGCTGCTTCAGTTAATCGTTGTAGAGCCTGAATATCAGTTCCTAAATCAATTCCTTCCTGAGCTTTAAAGTCATTAATTAACCAATTAACTAAAGTATTATCAAAATCATCACCACCTAAGTTTGTATCACCAGCTGTTGATAAAACTTCAAAAATTCCATCACCTACTTCTAAAATTGAAACATCAAATGTACCACCACCTAAATCAAAAACTAAAATTGTTTCATTCTGTTTTTTATCTAAACCATAAGCTAGTGAAGCCGCAGTAGGTTCATTAATAATTCTTAGGACTTCAACGCCTGCAATTTTACCAGCATCGATTGTTGCCTGACGTTGAGAATCATTAAAGTAAGCTGGAACTGTAATAACGGCTTGAGTTACTTCTTGTCCAAGATAATTTGTTGCATCGTTAATTAATTTACGTAAAACTTGAGCTGAGATTTCCTCGGGACTAAAGTCTTTATTTAACGCAGGACATTTAATCTTAATGTTATCATTTTGATCTTTACTTACTTTGTAAGGTAGTTTTTTTGCATCAGCTGAAATTTCGCTTTCTTTTGAACCAATAAATCTTTTAACAGAGAAAAAAGTATTTTCAGGATTAATTACTGCTTGGCGTTTTGCGATTTGACCAACGATTAATTCTTGTTTTTTCGTATAAGCAACGATTGATGGAGTTGTTCTTAGTCCTTCTGCGTTGATGATTACACTAGGCTGACCACCTTCAATTGCTGCGACCACAGAGTTTGTGGTACCTAAATCGATTCCTACAACTTTTGCCATGTTTCTTATTTTTTTAAATTTAATAAATTATTACTTTTTACTTAAATTATAACAAAGTACCGAGATAGAATATGCTCTACTTTACCGTAATAATTTATTAATAAGAGTTTAAACTTTTCTTATATAGACAAAAAGTAACAAATTAAATAAACTAATCCTAGTAATAAATTAATTTAAATTATTTTATTAAAGTTTTAATTATCTAATAAAAGCAACGTTAATAAATATAGAAAAAATGGAGGATATCCGTGAGTATAGGTTTATTAGGCAATAAAATTGGCATGACTCAAATTTTTGATGAGTCTGGCAATATCATTCCGGTTACGATTTTAAAAGTTGGACCGTGTGTAGTAACTCAAGTGAAAACGAAATCAAAAGATGGCTATAACTCAATTCAAGTTGGGTATGGTAATGTTTCACCTAAGTCGTTAACACAACCAGAGCTTGGCCATTTACAAAAGTCAGATATTCAACCTTTACGATATTTAAAAGAATTTCGTGTCAGTGAAGAAAATGAATTTAATTTAGGTCAAATCTTAGATGTTAACTCATTTTCACCTGGTCAGTTAATTAATATTCAAGGTAAAAGTATCGGTAAAGGATTTTCTGGTCTTCAAAAACGTCATAATTTCAGTCGTGGTCCTATGACTCATGGTTCAAAAAACCATAGAGCCCCTGGTTCAATCGGTATGGGTACTACGCCAGGTCGTGTTTTACCTGGGAAGCGAATGTCTGGTCAAGTAGGTAACAAAGTTACAACAATAAAAAAACTTAAAGTTATCCAAGTAAATCTAGAAGAAAATATTTTAGTAATCAAAGGATCTGTTCCTGGTAAACCAGGTAACTTGTTAAGTATTGTTCCTTCAGAATAAATTAACCCTAAGTTAAATAAAGAAATATATTAAAAGAAAGTATGACCATTCAAAAATTTATAACATACACACCATTAAATGTTTATGGTAAACAAACAGATTTTAATGATGAATTAAAATTGAATGTTTTAGAGACTTCTGGGAATTATTTATTACATAAAGATCTTTTAAGACATCTTAATTCTCAAAGACAAGGAACTGTGTCAACTAAAACTCGAAGTGAAGTTCGTGGTGGGGGTCGGAAACCTTGGCGTCAGAAAGGTACAGGCCGTGCACGAGCAGGTTCAAATCGGTCACCATTGTGGAAAGGTGGTGGTGTAACTTTTGGACCAAAACCTAGACAGTTTGAACTAAAGGTAAATAAAAAAGAACGTAGATTAGCTTTACAAACTTTAATTTATAACAAAAGAAATAAACTTGTTATTATTGATAATTTAGAAAGTGAGCTTACTGAACCAAAAACAAAAGCTTTTTTAAAAATTTGTAAAGATTGTGAGATTTCAGTGGATCAAAAAATTTTAGTTGTTACATCGAAAAAAACTCCTACATTAAAATTAGCGACACAAAATTTAAAAAACGTTGAGTTAATTTCAGCTGGGCACTTGAATACATTGAGCTTATTGAGAGCTCAACAAATTATATTAACGCCATTGGCAATAAATGATATAAAGGAGATTTATTGTGATTAGTTCTTCAGATTTTCAACGTAGTAATTCGCAAATCGTAAAGTATCCGATAATCACTGACAAAGCAACACGACTTCTAGAAAATAATCAATATAGTTTTATAGTCGATCGTTATTCAGATAAAACTAGCATAAAATTTGCTATTGAATCTTTATTTGACGTAAAAGTGATTAAAATTAATACTTGTCGTCTTCCAAGAAAACAGAAACGTGTTGGTAAATATATTGGTTGGAAACCACAATATAAAAAAGCAATTATAACATTATCTGAGGGTGACGTAATCAACTTATTTACAGAAAGTTAATAAATTAAAAAAGAATCTAGTTTATGAGTATTCGTCTTTATAAATCATATACACCGGGCACAAGAAATCGTGCACTATCAGCGTTTAGTGAAATTACTAAATCAAAACCAGAAAAAACTTTGATTAGAAAAAATCAACGAAATAAAGGACGTAATAATCGCGGGGTTATTACTATAAGCCATCGTGGTGGTGGTCATAAGAGACTTTATCGATTAATTGATTTTAGAAGAAATAAATATGGAGTTGAAGGGACTGTCGCATCAATTGAGTATGATCCAAATAGAAATGCAAGAATTGCATTGATTAATTATTCAGATGGTGAAAAACGATATATTTTACATCCTAAAAACTTAAATGTAGGGGATACAATCTTTGCAGGACCAGAAGCTCCATTAAGTGTTGGTAATAGTTTGCCTTTAGAACAAATTCCATTAGGAACATCAATTCATAATATTGAATTAATTCCAAATAAAGGCGGTCAAATTGTTCGTTCAGCTGGAACATCAGCTAAGATTTTAGCGAAAGAGAATAATTATATTACACTACGACTTCCTTCAAAAGAAATTCGATTAGTCCGAAAAGAATGTTTTGCAACAATTGGTGAAGTTGGTAACAATGATGCATTTTTAGTTCAAAGTGGAAAAGCAGGTCGAACGCGTTGGTTGGGAAAACGTCCAACTGTTCGAGGTTCAGTAATGAACCCATGTGATCACCCGCATGGTGGTGGTGAAGGAAGAACACCTATTGGTAGAAGTCGTCCAGTAACGCCGTGGGGTAAACCTGCATTAGGAATGAAAACACGCAAAACTAAAAAATTAAGTGATGCCTATATTCTTCGTCGTCGTTCTTAAGTAAAAACTAATTAACTAAGAAAATATTTTAAGATGTCAAGATCATTAAAAAAAAGTCCGTTTATTGCTTATCATTTATTAAAGAAAATTAATAAAGCAAATCAAAGTGGGAAAAAAGATACCATTACAACTTGGTCACGCTCATCTACAATCTTACCGAGTATGGTTGGATTTACAATCGCCGTTTATAACGGGAAACAACATGTGCCAATTTTTATTTCTGATCAGTTAGTGGGTCACAAATTAGGAGAATTCGTATCAACTCGAAATTTTAGATCACATATAAAAGCTGATAAAAAAACAAAGAAACGTTAAAAAGTATTCTAGATGAATCGAATTCTATATGAAAATAGATGTCGGTGTAATGAAGAGATTTCAATAACTAAAAAAAGAAAAGTATCAACTCGAAGTGAAGGTAAACCACTTCAATACCCCAAATCAAATGAAATCACATCAAAAACATTTCAAATTCAATACCAGAATAAATTATCGGTAACTTCAAGATTAATCTTGAACAGTTTTCAAAATAAATACATTTATTATGCAATCGATGATATTCTCTATGGCCTGAAATGTTCACCATTTGAGCGAGATAATTTATTAGCAGTTTTATATTCTCCCATTTTATCATTACAAAATAATTTTTCTGTAAATTTTTTTGATATTTGGATTCGACAGGTTTATATAGAAGAAGTTTCAAAACCAAATAAATTTTTGAAAACTAATTTTGAAACATCAGATCAAATAACTAACATAACTATTCAATTTTTTTATAAAACTAGAATTCCAGTAAAAAAACAAGAATCATTATGGTAGCTAATAACCCTATTAAGATTTGCAAGAAATTCTAGTTTTAGTTTCAAAATACGGCATATCCACATATCTCAGATTTCGAATCCTAGAAATTTTTTAATTTCGTAATAGTCTAATTCAAGTTCGATATTCATTTAATTCAAAAGTGAAGATTATAAATTAGAAAACAAGTATTATGTCAAATAGTCAATCAGTTAAAGCAGTAGCAAAATATATTCGTATGTCTCCTCATAAGATAAGACGAGTTTTAGACCAAATAAGAGGTCGTTCATATCAAGAAGCATTAATGATTTTGGAATTTTTACCATATGATGCTGGTGGGCCAATTTGGCAAGTAGTTCATTCTGCAGCAGCAAATGCAAAACATAATTATGGTTTAGATAAAAAAAAATTAATTATTGATGAAATATTTGCTGACGAAGGTCCAAAATTAAAACGTATTCGACCGCGTGCTCAGGGACGAGCATATAAAATTTTGAAACCAACTTGTCACATCACAGTAGTTATGAAAGCTGTTAATTAAATTATTAAAAAATAAATTAAAAGGATTAATTCTATGGGTCAAAAAACACATCCTTTAGGGTTTAGATTAGGAATTACACAAGAACATAGATCGACTTGGTACGCTAATTTAACTCAGTATGCAGAAATTTTAAAAGAGGATGATGCTATTCGAACTTATATTCACAAAATTTCAAAAGCTAATAGTATTGCGAATGTAAATATAAATCGAAATAGTTTAAATGATCAAATTCAATTAAATATTCATACTGGTAAACCAGGTATTTTAGTTGGTGATTTAGGAGTTGGTTTAGAAAAATTACTAAGTAATGTTAAAAAATTGTTGCCTTTAGATCGTCAGCTAACAATTAATGTTCTAGAAGTAGAAAAAGTGGATTTAAGTGCTTCTCTTCTTGCTGATTTAGTTGCTGAGCAGTTAGAAAAACGTGTAGCTTTCCGTCGAGCAATTCGAGAAGCTCTACAACGCGCTCAAAAACAAAATGCAAATGGTATTAAAATTCAAGTTTCAGGTCGTTTAAATGGAGCTGAAATTGCAAGAAGTGAATGGACTCGTGAAGGAAGAGTTCCTCTACAAACATTACGTGCAGATATTGATTACGCAACACAAGAAGCTAATACAATTTATGGTGTATTAGGTATTAAAGTTTGGTTATTTAAAAGTGAAATTTTATCAAAATAAAAATTTCGACTCACACAGCTAAAAATTTTACATTGTTATTAAATTAATTTGTTATGTTAAGCCCAAAAAGAACAAAGTATAGAAAGTATCATAGAGGACGTATGCGAGGTACAAAAACTCGAGGAAATGAAGTTTGTTTCGGTAATTTTGGGTTACAAGCTTTAGAACCGAGTTGGATTACGTCACGTCAAATTGAAGCCGCACGTCGAACAATTACACGTTACACTAAACGTGGTGCATCATTATGGATTCGAATTTTCCCCGATAAAACGGTAACAGCTCGTGCAGCGGAGTCACGAATGGGATCAGGTAAAGGTGCTGTTGATTATTGGGTATGTGTTGTAAAACCAGGCACAATTTTATTTGAAATTGGTTCAGTACCCGAAGAAGTTGCTCGTGCAGCATTTAATTTAGCTGCATATAAATTACCAATTAAAACTAAATTCATTATTAAAGATAATATTAATTAAAAAGTATGGGTTTACCTAAATTTAGTGATATTATTTCACTTTCAAATACAGAAATTTCTGAAGCAATTATTAAAGCAGAGAATCAACTATTTAATCTTCGTTTTAAGAAAGCTACACGCCAAACTTTTAAATCCAATGAAATTAAAAGTACAAAACGCCAATTAGCGCAATTAAAGACTCTTTTAACATCAAGATTAGAAAATCTTGAATCAAAAGACGAAAATTAATTATAAATTAAAATCTAAAATATTATTTAAGAGAAATTAAGGAGTGTTCGGTGCCAGTAAAACAAGAAATTGGTATTGTAATTAGTAATAAAATGGAAAAAACTATTGTGGTAAAGGTTGAAAATCGTTATCCACATCCGATTTATTCTAAAACATTAGTTAAAACTAAAAAGTATTTAGCTCATGATGAATTAGAAGAATGTAATATAGGTGATCAAGTATTAATTCAAGAATGTCGTCCGTTAAGTAAAAGAAAACGTTCTAAGCTAGTAAAAATTCTTACAAAATCATCATTAATAAGTTAACTGTAAATTAATTTTATGATTTGTCCTCAAACAATGTTAACCGTAGCCGATAATACGGGTGCGAAAAAAGTTATGTGTATTCGTGTTTTAGGTGGAAGTAAAAAAGTTGCAAAAATTGGCGATACAATTATTGCAGTTGTTAAAGAAGCAACACCGAACATGCCAGTAAAACGTTCGGATGTTGTACGTGCGATTGTTGTACGAACTACCAAAACTATCCGTCGTCAAGATGGTATGTTTATTCGATTTGATGATAATGCAGCGGTGATTGTGAATATGGAAAATAATCCTCGCGGGACGCGTGTTTTTGGACCAGTGGCACGAGAAATTCGTGATAAAAATTATTCTAAGATTGTTTCATTAGCCCCGGAGGTTTTATAAATGTCAAAAAAACAAAAAATTCATGTTAAAGTTGGTGATACGGTTAGAATTATCTCGGGCTTTTCAAAAAATGAAACAGGTGAAGTTATTCGAATTAATCGAAACACTGGAAAATTAATTGTTAAAGGCATTAATTTTAAGTTTAAACACGTAAAACCAAATAATGAAAATGAAATTGGTGAAATTAAACAATTAGAAGCTCCAATTCATCATTCAAATGTAACACTAAATTTAAAAGAAGTATCTTAATATGCTAAATCAACATTCTTTAGAAGAAATTGCTGAAATTTATAATTTACTGGGTGATATAAAAAAAGAGTATAAAGCCGGCATTAAACCAATTTTAATGCAAAATAGTTCTAAGCTATTTAGTAATCCTCATACAATTCCGAAATTAAAAAAAATAGTTGTTAATCGTGGACTTGGAGTATCGGCACAAAATACAAATATATTAAAAAAAAATCTTGAGGAATTTGAAAAAATCACAGGTCAAAAACCTGTTGTTTCGAGAGCAAAAAAAGCAATTGCTGGTTTTAAAATTCGTGAAGATATGGAACTAGGAATAAGTGTGACATTACGTGGTGAAAAAATGTACACATTTTTAACAAAACTATTATTCTTTACATTTGCACAAATTAGAGATTTTCGTGGGTTATCATTACGAAGTTTTGATAAAGCCGGAAATTATACGTTTGGTTTAAAAGAACAATTAATTTTCCCAGAAGTGGATTATGACGAAGTTGATCAAGTACAAGGCTGTACAATTAATATTGTTTTAGACCATAATTCACCTAAATATCGAAACGAATCAATTGATAAAATCTTAAACGGAATGATTTTATTTAAATTCTTGAGATTTCCATTAAATGATTGTGGTTACTATGATAAATATGATTCTTTTGCAGAGATTAATCGTACATGGGATAAGAAACGTCATTTAAAACGAAAACGTTGGTCACAAGAATAGAAAAGAAAATATAGGTTGAAAAGGAAATAACTATGGTAAACGATACTATTTCAGATATGTTAACACGGATTCGGAATGCGAACATGGTGAAACATCAAATTGTTCAAATTCCGGCCACTCGAATGTCTTTAGGAATCGCAGAAATTTTAAAAGTAGAAGGTTTTATTGAAGATTTTGAAGCTTATAACGAAGACGGCAAAAAATATATTTTAATCTCATTAAAATATATTGGAAAATCACGACAACCAGTAATTTGCAAAATTGAACGTGTAAGTAAACCAGGTTTACGAGTCTATTCAAAAGCCTCAAATTTACCAAAAGTCTTAGATAATTTAGGTATCGCAATTATTTCAACTTCGAAAGGATTAATGACAAACATCACAGCTCGTGAATTAGGAGTTGGGGGTGAAGTTTTATGTTATATTTGGTAAAATTAAAGGAGTTTTTACAATGTCAAGAATAGGAAAATTACCCATTAAAATACCAGACAGTGTTACTATTGATTATCGTGACTCAGAAATTATTGTTAAAGGAAAATTTGGAACTTTACAAAGATCCGTTCCAGAAATCATTAGTCTAGTTCAGGAAGATGGAAAATTAAATGTTAATTTAAAAGAAAACGATAAAAAAATTAAAGCTCTACACGGTTTATACCGAACATTAATTAACAATATGGTAATTGGAGTTTCAGAACAATTTACTATTACTCTTAATTTAAAAGGGGTAGGTTATCGTGCTGCGGTCCAAGGCAATGAGATTGTCTTAAGCTTAGGATATAGTCATCCAGTAAAAATTGAAATTCCAAATAATATTTCAGTTGAAGTTTTGCAAAATACAACCGTAAATTTAAAATCATGTGATAAAGAATCATTAGGTTTGTTTGCAGCCAATATCCGATCTTGGAGAAAACCAGAGCCTTATAAAGGTAAAGGAATTTTATATAAAAACGAAAAGATTCTTCGCAAAGCTGGTAAATCAGGCAAATAATTGTATTTTGTTAAACTCTGTATCAAAATACAATTTCTTTCGATTTTAAATATAAAAATCATCACATTTTTAAAGTTTAAAAAAATAAAAGATTAAAACTATGAAATTTTCACCAAGAACTTTGTTAAAGTTAAAAAGTAAGAATAAGAAATTAAGACCTCGAAAATATAAAAGATTAAAACGTGAAACAGTTCGAGGTCGCATGAAAGGAACTTTAGAACGTCCAAGATTATCTGTTTTTCGATCAAACGAAAATATATATGCACAAATTATTGATGATGTTAATGCAAAAACACTAATTTCTTGTTCAACATTAGATCGCTCAATTAAACTTGCTCTTTCAACTGGTCGAACATGTGATGCATCTCGTTTAATGGGAGAAAAATTAGCTGAATTAAGTTTAAAAAAAAATATTACCAAAATTGTCTTTGATCGTGGTCCGTATTTATATCATGGTCGGATCAAAGCACTTGCGGATGGGGCACGAGCTGGTGGTTTACAATTTTAGTTAAATAGACAAGTTAAATATATTTTATGAGTAGTGATCTAAAAAAAATAAATAAAGTTAGAAAAAATTCTCGACGTGCGCAAAATATACAAGAACCAAAATTTGTTGAACGCTTAATTAAAATTAGTCGCGTTTCAAAAGTAACTAAAGGTGGTAAAAAATTAAGTTTTCGCGCGATTGTAGTCGTAGGTGATGAAAATGGTCAAGTTGGAGTTGGAGTTGCTAAAGCAGATGATGTTGTTAACGCATTTAAGAAAGCGAAAACAGATGGTCGTAAAAATTTAATTAAACTTCCAATTACCAAATCATTAAGTATTCCACATAATGTTTTAGGTACATTCGGGGCATCTAATGTTATTATGCGTCCTTCGATTGAAGGTTCAGGTGTTATCGCTGGAGGGGCTGTCCGCATTGTTTTAGAAGTAGCAGGTGTAAAAAATGTTATTGCTAAACAATTAGGTTCTGATAGTTTATTAAATAATGCGCGTGCAGCAATTTGTGCTCTGGAAAATTTAACAACTAAATCTCAGGTTAAAAAAAAGCGAAATTTAGATTAAAAGACTCTATATAAATTAAAAAATCGAAATTGTGAAATTCAATAAAGAAATTCAAGATATTATCCGAAAACGACTTTTCATTACTATTGGGATATTATTATTAATTAGAATAGGCACATTTTTACCTGTACCAGGAATTAATCATATGGATTTAGCGTTTTATATCCAAACGCATTCTGTGACTCGAAGTTTTGTTAGTACATTTGCAGGTGAAAATACTTTTGTTATTGGTTTATTTGCGTTAAACATTTTCCCGTATATTAATGCGTCTATTTTAGTGCAATTAATTTTAGGACTTTCGCCAAAACTTTCAAAGTTACAAAAAGAAGGGGATCTCGAAGGTCGAAGATCTATTAATAGGTTAACGCGTTCTATAACCTTAATTTTGGCTATTGTTCAAAGTGTTGGATTAAGTTTGTACTTAAAACAAATCTTATTTAACTGGAGTTACAGTCTAGCATTTGAGATTGTTATTTGGTTAACGACTGGTGCAATGATTGTTCTATGGTTAAGTGAAGTTATCACTGATTACGGATTAGGTAACGGAGCATCTTTACTGATTTATACTAATATTATTTCAAGTTTACCTAATTTAACTCGTACAGTTTTTTTAGAAAATGGTACTGAATTTAAGCTTTTTTCTACAATCGGTGTTTTTCTTGTATTGTTGATCTCTCTATATGGAATTGTATTTTTACAGGAGGGAGTTCGAATAGTTCCGTTAATTTCATCGAAACAATTGAATCAATCGGCATTGCAAGACAATTTTCTTGAAAGTAATAATTATCTTCCACTTAGATTCAATCAAGCTGGTGTAATGCCTCTAATTTTAACAACAGCATTACTGGTTGTCCCAAATTATATGAGCAATTTCGGACTATTGCCAAAAGTCAATTTTCCTATAAATTTCGAATCTTTAAGATTCTTATACTGGATTGGCTATTTTGGATTAATTTTAACATTTAGTTCGTTTTATTCAACTATTGTTTTAAATCCAAAAGATATAGCTGATCAATTACAGAAAATGGCTGTAACGATACCAGGTGTTCGACCAGGTATTCAAACAACATTTTATTTAAGACAAGTTATGAAACGAGTAACATTAATTGGGGCAACGATGCTTGCCATCTTAGCGACTGTCCCTAACTTTTTAGAATCAACGCTTAGTGTTACAAGTTTAAACAGTTTGAGTGCTACATCGTTATTAATTTTAGCTGGTGTAGTTTTAGATTTAGTTCGAGAAGTAAAAAACATCTATTATTCGAACGTATATAACAACATGTATTAATAAATTTAAATTAAAAATGAAAGTTCGTCCATCCGTAAAAAAAATGTGTGAAAATTGTAGGTTGATTAAACGACACGGAAAAATTAGAGTAGTGTGCTCTAATCCAAAACATAAACAACGTCAAGGATAATATTTTAAAGGAGTCAAAAAATGGTTCGATTAATTGGGGTTGATTTACCAAGAAATAAAAAAATTATCTATGGTCTGACTTATATTCACGGAATTGGTCTTACTTCTGCAAAAAAAATTGTAGAACTTACTAATATTGATAGCGAAACACGAGTTAATGATTTAACTCCTGAACAAGCTGGTTTATTAAGACAAACTTTAGAAGAAAGTGATTTACAACTAGAAGGTGATCTTAGAAGATTTAATGGCTTAAATATAAAACGATTAAATGAAATTAACTGTCACCGAGGCAAACGACATAGAAATAATTTGCCTGTTCGTGGTCAACGTACAAGAACAAATGCTCGAACGCGACGTGGATCTAAAAAAACTGTAACAGGTAAGAAAAAATAAGCTTCAAATCTGATATTAAATTTATTTAAAATTGTTATATGGCACAAACATCAAAAAAATTAGTAGCTAAAAAAGATAAAAAAAAATTTACAAGTGGCGTTGTTCATATTAAATCAACATTTAATAATACGATTGTCACTATAACAAATTTAACTGGTGATACAGTTTCGTGGGCTTCTGGAGGCAGTTCAGGTTTTAAAGGTGCTCGAAAAAGCACTCCATTTGCTGCACAGACAGCTGCGGAGAAAGCAGCATTAGAAGCTCTAAATACGGGGATGAAAAACGTAGAAATCTTAGTAAAAGGCCAAGGATCAGGTCGTGAAACTGCTATTCGCGCAATTGAAGGTGCAGGATTTGCTATTACTTCAATTCAAGATATCACGTCAGTTCCACATAATGGTTGCCGACCACCGAAACGACGCCGAGTTTAAAAACTCTATTTCCAAATAACTTAAAATATGAATAACATTTCTATTAAATGTCTTAAGTCAGAAAAAATTGAATCTGGAGCCTGCCACGGTCGCTTTGTAATAAATTCATTAAGATCCGGACAAGGAATTACAATTGGGAATCAGCTAAGAAGAGTTCTTTTAGGTGATTTAGGTGGGATGGCAATTTCAGCAGTAAGAATTGCAGGTATTACACATGAATTTTCAACAATTCCTGGTGTACGTGAAGATATTTTAGAAATTCTTTTAAATTTAAAGGGAATTGTTCTGAAAAGTGAAATTAAGGATACTCAATTTGGTCGATTAAAAGTGCAAGGTCCTGCTGTTGTCACAGCTGATTTAATTCAACTTCCCTCAAATTTAGAAATTATAAATCCGAATCATTACATAGCGACAATTTCGACCTCAAATATTCTTGAGATTGAATTTAAATTTGAATATGGCACTGGTTATAAATTAGCTACTCAAACATTTACCGATGATGCTGAAAATTATCTTCAATTAGATACGGTTTTTATGCCAATTCAAAAAGTCGATTTTAAGATAGAAAATGTTTATGATTCAGCTAATAATATTACTGAACGATTATTATTAGATATTTGGACAAATGGAAGTATTTCACCAAATGAGGCTTTAGAATCTGCTGCTCAAGTTATTGTTGACTTATTTACATTATTGATTAACAATAAAAATATGGTTAATACTAATCAATTAGAATCTAAACCAGAATCGATTAGTATTGAACCATATACTAACATTGCAATTGAAGAATTACAATTATCTGTTCGTGCTTATAATTGTTTAAAAAAAGCACAAATAAATACTGTAGGAGATTTATTACAGTATTCTCCAGAAAAATTACAAGAACTTAAAAATTTTGGTCGAAAATCAGCAGACGAAGTTTTTTCTACATTGAAAAATAAACTGGGGATTATTTTGAAATAACAGGTAAACAGAAAAATAAATTTCTAATTGATTAAGACTTTTCATTATCTATTTTCAAAAAAACTATGAATTCATTAAATAAGACATTTTTACCTACTCAAAGTTACAAAAACCGTAATTGGTTTATTATTGACTGTAAAGACCAAAAATTAGGTCGTATCGCAACAGTTATTGCCACATTATTAAAAGGAAAAGTAAAACCATACTATTTTCCTTCAATAGATACAGGTGATTATGTAATTTTAATTAACGCAGAATCAATTCTTATAAACGAAAATGCAACACATCATATTGTGAATAAACCAGGTCGCCCCGGTTCTGCATTAAAAATAAGAAACGTTTCTGATTGTTTACCTAAATTTACTATCGAACGCGCAGTAAAAGGGATGTTGACTCAGTCAGAAAAAAAACGAGTAATGCGACGACTACGTATTTTTAACGGCGAAAATCATACTCATGTTGCCCAAAACCCAATAAAAGTTGACGTTTCAAATTTTTATAAAGATTCAACTATTCACGCTAAAATGGTTGAAGTACCAAATTAAATTTGAAAAACTTTAACTGGGGCAAAATTCAATTAAAAATATAATTATATCTACTGAAAATTTATGGATTCTAAAATAGAATTAAATTTCAAAAAAAAAAATATTGGACTTGGAAAACGCAAAGAAGCGATAGCAAGGGTTTTTCTAATCCCTGGGGAAGGGAATCTTATTATTAATAAAAGTGCTGGTGATAAATACTTACAGTATAATGATACATACTTAAACGCTGTTTGGGCACCATTAGAGAAATTAAAATTAGAAAAACAATTTAACATTGTAGTTTTAGTTAAAGGTGGAGGCTTAACAAGCCAAGCACAATCGATTCAATTAGGAGTTTCTCGATTACTTTGTGAGATGGATAAAGAAAATCGTCTTACTTTAAAACCATTTGGATTTTTAACGCGTGATTCACGTATTAAAGAACGTAAAAAATATGGTTTACGAAAAGCAAGAAAGGCTCCGCAATACTCAAAACGTTAATATTATAAATTTTTTTTTAAAAGCTACGATGCCAAAATCTGATATACATCCAAAATGGTTTAAAGAAACCAAAGTTTTATATAATGGAAAACCTCTTTGTGTAATTGGTTCAACAAAAAACGAATTACAAGTGGATTTATGGTTAGCAAATCATCCATTTTATACAAAATCACAAGTTCTTGTCGATAGTGAAGGTCGAGTTGAAAAATTTATGAAGAGATATAAATTAGATGACAACTAAAGACTAGTTTAAAATCTATGAAAATAATAAAATAAATTAAACATTTCATGCCAACAATTCAACAATTAGTTCGTTCACCACGTATACAAATAAAGAAAAAGACAAAATCACCTGCATTGGTTAATTGTCCACAAAGACGAGGTGTTTGTACACGAGTATATACAACAACACCAAAAAAACCAAACTCTGCTATTCGAAAAGTTGCTCGGGTAAGATTAACATCTGGGTTTGAAGTAACAGCTTATATTCCAGGAGTTGGACATAATTTACAAGAACACTCAGTTGTTTTAATCCGTGGTGGTCGTGTGAAAGATTTACCAGGGGTTCGTTATCATATTGTCCGTGGTGCCTTAGACACAGGTGGAGTTAAAGGCCGTACTCAAGGACGATCTAAGTATGGTGTAAAAAAACCAAAAGCAGACAAATAAAACATTTTAGTACTTAAAGCTTTAACTAATAAAATCTTAAAAAAAAATTAATTAGATAAAAAATTTCTCAACTTTATTATGTCTCGTAGAAATATTTCAAAAAAGCGTTTCCCACAACCTGATCCAGTTTACAATAGTTATTTAGTTAGTTTATTAACTACTAGAATTTTAAAGTCTGGTAAAAAAACCATTGCCAGAAAAATTGTTTACCAAGCGTTTGATATTATTAAAAAAAAAACGAATGAAGATCCTTTAAGCATATTTGAAAAAGCGATTCGAAATGCAAGTCCTATTGTAGAAGTAAAAGCACGTAGAGTAGGTGGGTCAACATACCAAGTTCCAATTGAAGTAAGTAGTTTTAGAGCAACTAATTTATCGTTACGTTGGATTATTCAATTTTCTGATAAACGTGTTGGTCGTAGTATGGCAATTAAATTAGCAAATGAAATTATTGACACCGCTAACGATATCGGTAATACTATTAAAAAAAAGGAAGAAACTCATAGAATGGCTGAAGCCAATAAAGCTTTTGCACATTTTAGGTATTAATCTTCCGTAAGTCTCGCTAAAAGCTTATAAATAAATAGATAATTTTTTTCAAAAATACAAAGGAATTTTAGAATGGCACGTGAAAAATTTGAACGTTCAAAACCGCATGTTAATATTGGAACTATTGGTCACGTAGATCATGGTAAGACAACTTTAACAGCAGCAATTACTTCAACATTATCATTAGAAGGAAATGCACAAATTAAAGCATATGATGAGATCGACGGAGCTCCTGAAGAAAGACAACGTGGTATTACTATTAATACAGCACACGTAGAGTATGAAACTGAAACTCGTCATTATGCACACGTAGACTGTCCAGGTCACGCTGATTATGTTAAAAACATGATTACAGGTGCAGCACAAATGGACGGTGCAATTCTAGTAGTATCAGCAGCAGATGGTCCAATGCCTCAAACACGTGAGCATATTTTATTATCAAAACAAGTAGGGGTTCCTCATATTGTTGTTTTCTTAAATAAAGAAGATCAAGTTGATGATGCAGAATTATTAGAATTAGTAGAATTAGAAGTTCGTGAATTACTTTCAGCTTATGATTTCCCAGGTGAAGAAATTCCAATTTGCCCTGGTTCTGCATTACAAGCTATGGAAGCAATTATGTCAAATCCAGAAATTAAACGTGGCGAAAATAAATGGGTTGATAAAATTTTTGCATTAATGGATGCTGTAGATAGTTACATTCCAACACCAGAGCGTGATACAGAAAAAACATTCTTAATGGCTGTGGAAGATGTTTTTTCAATTACAGGTCGAGGTACTGTTGCAACTGGTCGTATTGATCGTGGAATTGTAAAAGTAGGTGAAAGTGTTGAAATTGTTGGTATTGGAGAAACAAAAACAACTACTGTGACTGGGATTGAAATGTTCCAAAAAACATTAGACGAAGGATTTGCTGGCGACAACGTTGGTATTTTATTACGTGGTGTAACACGTGATGATATTGAACGAGGTATGGTTTTAGCGAAACCAGGAACAATTACACCTCATACAAACTTCGAATCAGAAGTGTATGTTTTAACAAAAGAGGAAGGCGGTCGTCATACTCCATTCTTCTCAGGTTACCGACCACAATTCTACGTAAGAACAACTGACGTAACAGGTGCCATTACTCAATTCACAGCTGATGACGGATCAATCGTTGAAATGGTAATGCCAGGTGACCGTATTAAAATGACGGCTGAGCTAATTCATCCTGTAGCAATTGAAGCTGGTATGCGATTTGCGATCCGTGAAGGTGGTCGTACAATTGGTGCAGGTGTAGTTTCTAAAATTGTTAAATAATTTAAAATTTTTATGGAAATCCAAACGAATGCAAAAATTCGTGTAAGACTAGAATCTTTTAACCATGAACTACTAGTTTCTTCATGCCAAAAGATTATGACTACTTTACAAAATACTCCGCTGTACTCAGCTGGAGTAGTTACTTTACCTACTCGGAAGCGTATTTATTGTGTATTACGTTCACCGCATGTTAATAAAGATTCAAGAGAACATTTTGAAATTCGAATTCATAAACGAATTGTTGAAATCAATTATGATTTGAATACACCAATTTTTGATTTATTATCAGAAATTGATCTACCGGCTGGGGTTTTCTATCGTATTTGTTTATCATAATTTTAGCTAAGTCTTTAATCTATAAATTCTTTTATAAATTAAAGACTTAGCTAAAAAAATATTATTTAATAATTAGATTAAATCGGAAGTCAAATAAAAAAAAAGTGATAATTGAGAAAGAAGAGCTTTACTCACTTCTCATAAAAAAGCATTTGTTTATAATTGGGAACGGAGGGACTTGAACCCTCACGCCTATCACTAGGCAACGGATTTTAAGTCCGTCGTGTCTACCAATTCCACCACATTCCCTGTCTGTTTATTAAGTTATTTCAAAAAAGTTTTGATCCTATCTAGCTACAAGATAGTTTATAGTTAAAAGCTTCTAAAAACAATATTATAGTTTAAAGATTATAGGCGGCACCCAGATTCGAACTGGGGGTCGAGGATTTGCAATCCACTGCCTTACCGCTTGGCCATACCGCCATAAGTAATTCTATTGTAAACGATAGACCCGATTCTCGTCTATTGATATAATAATAGAAATTTGATTTAAATATTTATATTAATAGTAATATTATGGTATAATACTGTGTAAAGTAAATAGAATCGAAATTCAAAAAATTAAACTATAAACTCTTTATGTTTGAAAAATTTACTGAAGGCGCGATAAAAGTTATCATGCTATCTCAAGAAGAAGCGCGACGAATGGGGCACAACTTTGTGGGAACTGAACAACTTTTATTAGGCGTTATCGGGCAAAGACACGGCATTGGAGCGAGAGCATTAAAAAAATTAAAAGTTACCTTAAAAAAAGCTCGTAAAGAAATTGAGCTATATATTGGACGAGGTACTGGATTTGTTGCTTCAGAAATTCCATTTACACCAAGAGCAAAGCGTGTTTTAGAAATGGCAGTTCATGAAGGTAAAGATCTAGGCCAGAATTTTGTAGGTACTGAGCATATCCTATTAGCTCTTATAGCAGAATCTGATGGTGTTGCAATGCGTACTTTAGACAAATTAAATGTAGACATTAATAAATTAAGAAATTTAATTTTAACATACATAGAAGAAACACAAGAGGAAATTTTACGTCCTTTAACTCAAGCCGAAAAATTCTTATTAGATCGTGATAAAAAAGGTAGTCCAACTCCAACTTTAGATGAATATGCTGAAAATATTACTAAAGAAGCGATCGAAGGAAACTTAGATCCAGTAATTGGACGTGAAAAAGAAATTGATGACGTCATTGCTGTTCTAGCACGACGCACAAAAAATAATCCTGTTTTAATTGGTGAACCTGGTGTCGGTAAAACAGCTGTAGCTGAGGGTTTAGCGCAACTTATATTAACAGAAAAAGTTCCAGATTTTTTAGATGGAAGTTTAATTATGGCGTTAGACCTTGGTTCAATTTTAGCTGGTACAAAGTATCGAGGTGAATTTGAAGAACGGTTAAAAAGAATAGTTGAGGAAGCGCAAAATGACTCAGCTGTTATTATTGTTATTGATGAAATTCATACTCTAGTTGGCGCAGGTGCAGCTGAAGGTGCAGTAGATGCTGCAAATATTTTAAAACCAGCATTAGCTCGAGGTAAGTTCCGCTGTATCGGTGCCACAACGAATGATGAATATCGCAAATATATTGAGCGTGATCCAGCTTTAGAAAGAAGATTCCAACCAGTTCATGTAGAAGAACCAAGTGTAGGAACAACTATTGAAATTCTGCGCGGTTTACGTTCAAAATTCGAACAACATCATACGTTAAGTTATCACGATAAAGCTTTAGAACAAGCGGCTATCCTTTCAGATAAATATGTTGCGGATCGCTACCTTCCAGATAAAGCAATTGATGTTTTAGATGAAGCTGGTGCCCGCGTACGTTTAGAAAATAGACGTTTACCACTAGGCTTAAGAAGTTTAATGCATGAATTACAAGAAACTATTAAAGATAAAGAAGATTGTATCAAAGAACATGACTTCGAAGCAGCAAAACAATTATTAGACCATGAAATGGAAGTTCGAACACATATTCGAATCATGAAACAATCAGCTTTAACAAGCGAAGCCAGAGGCTTTAGTCGCCGTGATGTTGATATGGTTACTGAGACTGATGTCTCTGATGTTGTTTCAAATTGGACTGGTATTCCAGTAACAAAAATTACTGGTTCAGAATCTGCTAGGTTGTTAAAAATGGAAGATACAATTCATGAACGAATCATTGGTCAACAACATGCGGTAAAAGCTGTTTCACGTGCGATTCGTCGTGCTCGTGTTGGTTTACGAAATCCAAATCGTCCAATTGCAAGTTTCATTTTTGCCGGTCCAACTGGTGTAGGTAAGACAGAATTAACAAAAGCGTTAGCTGATTATATGTTTGCTAGCGAAGATAGTATGATTCGGTTAGACATGTCAGAGTATATGGAGAAACATACAGTAGCAAAATTAATTGGTTCTCCACCTGGTTATGTTGGTTATAATGAAGGTGGTCAATTAACTGAAGCAGTTCGTTCAAAACCATATTCAGTTGTACTTTTAGATGAAGTTGAAAAGGCTCATCCTGATGTGTTCAACTTACTATTACAAATTTTAGATGATGGACGATTAACAGATTCAAAAGGTCGTTTAATTGATTTCACAAATACATTAATTATTATGACGACGAATTTAGGTGCCAAAATTATCGAACGAGAAAGTGGCATTAAACCAAAATCAGAACAGGGTGAAGGAGGGTTTAAAATTACTCCAGATGCTGTCGTTGGTTGGGAACCGATGCCAGAACCAATAAAAGATCCTGAACTTTTTGAACGAGTTACAAAACTTGTAAATGATGAATTGAAAAATTTCTTCAGACCAGAATTTTTAAATCGTATTGACGAAATTATCGTATTTAACCATTTAACGCGAATCGATATTTGGGAAATTTGTGATTTAATGGTTAAACAGGTGCAAAAACGATTAAAGGAAAAAGGAATTAATTTAATAGTAGATTTATCTGTACAAGCATTTTTAACAGATGAAGGTTACGATCCTCTTTATGGGGCGAGACCATTACGTCGAGCTATTATGAAATATTTAGAAGATACATTAGCGGAGCAATGTTTATCTAAAACGCTATATCCAAACACAAAAATTTATGTACGTCGTAAAAAAGTCGACGGTACACTAATGACGTACACAAATGAAATTGAAGTGGAAGTGGATTTTAGTGATGTTGATCCAAGTTTATTAGATCAAGCGGATGCAGATCAACCTGTTTCTGTTTTATCTTCAGTTTCAAATGATAACGCAAACGAACAAGACTCTTTATCTAAAAATTTCGAGACAAATAATCCAAATTTACGATTAGGAGACGATCAATCAAAACCAAATACGACTGGTCGTGCGGCTCGTTTCTTTAGAAAAAAAGTTAAATAGAAAAAACAGTTAGAAACAAAGGAATAAAAATATTCCTTTGTTTCTATATTATGATACCCAACCGTAACTATGCAATCCTTTGCCTAAAAAATTAACACCTAAGTAACAAATCCAAATAACAAAGAAACCTAGACTACCTAATATAGCAGTTTGCTTTCCTTCCCATCCTTTCGTTATACGAGCATGTAAATATGAAGCAAAGACTAACCATGTAATCAATGCCCACGTTTCTTTTGGATCCCAACTCCAATATGAACCCCAAGCTTCATTAGCCCAAACACCTCCAGAAATAATGCCAATTGTTAAAAATGGAAATCCTAACCCAATAATTCGATAACTCCAATTATCAAGACTTTGTAAAAGTTTTAATTTACCAAGTTCGGCAATCTCTGTGGAAGGAGAGACTAATTTCGACTCATAATAATCAAGCATGATATTGTACAAAGGTAAAGCGGAATCATCAATAATTTTTAAATCAACATCTTTGTAACGTGAAATGACTAAAAATAAAATACATAATAACGAACCGATTATTAAAGTACTGTAGCTTAATAACATCATGCTTACATGCATCATTAACCAGTTCGATTGTAATGCAGGTACTAGTGGACTTGATTTTTGCATTTCAGGAGATAAAGTTAAATTAGCAAATCCACTAATCAATAATGTCACAGGTATTAAAACAGCACCAATTAATTTACTTTTGGTTTTTGCTTCAATATATAGATAGATCGTTAGTAACATGCACGTTAAAAACAATAATGATTCATATAAGTTACTTAACGGGAAATAACCTGCAACTACCCAGCGTGAACAAAGAATAAAAAATAAAATTGCATTCGCTCCCATGGTACTAATGCGACCCATTTTTGCTAAGATATTGGAATTATTAAACAATGATAAATTTGTCCAATAAGCAATCATCGCAAATAATAAAATTCCAAAAACTATGTTTGATGAAAAGTTCTGAATTTCATTCCAATCCATTAAATTTCTCCAATAAAAATTTTTATACAAATTACCTTATAGTATACCATTCTACTAAAAAAGTAATAGATTTTTATCCTAATATGTTTGTAAGGTTTTCAATAAAATAAATCAAAAGTTAGATTTTGCTTATATTTTCTAAATTTTCTAAAATATAGCAAATTACAATTGACATTAATTTCTATTTCACGGTAGTATAGCGTTATATTTGATAACTTAAATTACTATGTCATTACTTAGAAAATATGAAATCATGATTCTTTTAACAGAAGAATTTAATGATAGTGAATTAAAAACATGGGTCTTTAATTATGCTAAAAATTTAAGAAAGTTTAGTGTTTGTGATATATCTGTTATTTCTCGTGGAAAACATAATTTAGCTTATGCCATTGATGAGAAATTAAAAGGAAATTATATTCAACTTAATTTTTCAAGTATGCCAAAATATATTGAAGATTTTTCTCAAATTTTAAAATTAGACTCAAATGTCTTAAGATTTTTGGTCTTTAAGAAAGAATTATAATTTTATTAAAATATTTTAATAAAATTATTTGTAATTCTAATTTGAATATGTTAAAATTCATTTAGTAATTATATCCTCAGTAGCTCAGTGGTAGAGCAATCGGCTGTTAACCGATTGGTCGTAGGTTCAAGTCCTACCTGGGGAGTCTCAAAAATAACCAAATTAGCTAAAAAATATTTAATTTCTGATGTTGAAAAAGAGTGCATTATTCCACAGTTTAAACATAGACTGTGGAATAATTTATCTAGATTAGTAAGCTAAACCTAAACTTCTTGTTGTTTCTGCACCTAAATAAACGCGAACACTTAAGAAATCGGTAGGACATGCAGTTTCACATCTCTTACAACCAACACAGTCTTCTACCCTTGGTGATGAAGCAATTTGGCCAGATTTACAGCCATCCCATGGAACCATTTCTAAAACATCAGTAGGACATGCACGTACACATTGTGTACAACCAATACATGTATCGTAAATTTTTACAGTATGAGACATAATTTTTTATAATTTTATTATTTTTTGTAATAATACAGCAAAGTGTGGGAAAAGTCAAATGCGATCAAACTTTTCAAAGTTCTATTTCATTCTTTGAAGTTGTTGAATCGCTAAACGACCAATGTTCACTAGAGCCCATGATGCTGCTACTAATAATGGTAGAGCAATTACTAGTACACGAGTATCCATAAATGATAATCCTTTTGAAATATTTTAATTAACTACACTATATATTATAATCAAAAGAATGAAACTTTCGATATTATAATCAAATAATCACGGATTGAAAGTCTTTCTTTTGAATTTTCTGAATTCAATTGGGTGAAAAGTCCAATCTGAAAACCACTCATTAGGTTGATTTTCTTATTTCACTTAAATGACTTCCTTTGAAAAACGATAGAATTTGCAACTAACTACACAAAGAATAAATGGAAACGAGTTGAATCTCGTTCATAAGAGTATCAAAAACTTTGGCATTGAACTATCTTCCCAGGAGGTCCCCCTCCAAGTATTGTCGCCGATTTATAACGTTTCACAACTGAGTTCGAAATGGATCAGTGTGGTTCCGCTTAATACACTAGAAACACCAAAGCAAAAAAGTACTTTGAATCCAAAGTACTTTTGTTCGATTAAAAAAATTCAAGTCTTCGGTCTGTTAGTACATCTCAGCACATCCATTACTGGACTTACACTTAATGCCTATCAAACGGTTAGTCTTACCGTGACCTTATTCACTTACGTGATGAGAATACTTATCTTGAGGTGGGCTTCCCACTTAGATGCTTTCAGCGGTTATCCACTCCATACGTAGCTACCCAGCGTTTACCGTTGGCACGATAACTGGTACACCATAGGTATGTCCTTCTCGGTCCTCTCGTACTAAAGAAGGCTCCTCTCAATATTCTAACGCCTACACCGGATATGGACCGAACTGTCTCACGACGTTCTGAACCCAGCTCGCGTACCGCTTTCATGGGCGAACAGCCCAACCCTTGGGACGTACTACCGCCCCAGGATGCGATGAGCCGACATCGAGGTGCCAAACCTCCCCGTCGATGTGAACTCTTGGGGGAGATCAGCCTGTTATCCCTAGAGTAACTTTTATCCGTTGAGTGACGGCCTTTCCACTCAGCACCGTCAGATCACTAAGACCGACTTTCGTCCCTGCTCGACTTGTAGGTCTCACAGTCAAGCTTCCTTATGCCTTTACACTCTAGATACGATTTCTACCCGTTCAGAGGAAACCTTTGTGCGCCTCCGTTACCATTTAGGAGGCGACCGCCCCAGTCAAACTGCCCGCCTGAAACTGTTCTTTGACCAGATAATGATTCAAAGTTAGAAATCTAACATTACAAGAGTGGTATCTCACTGATGGCTCCTCTATTCCCGCAAGAATAGTCTCAACACCTCCCACCTATACTGCGCAAATAAAGTCCAATTTCAATTCCAAGTTACAGTAAAGCTTCATAGGGTCTTTCTGTCCTGGTGCAGGTAGTCCGCATCTTCACAGACAAGTCTATTTCACCGAGTCCCTCTCTGAGACAGTATCCAAATCATTACGCCTTTCGTGCGGGTCGGAACTTACCCGACAAGGAATTTCGCTACCTTAGGACCGTTATAGTTACGGCCGCCGTTCACCAGGGCTTCAGTCACCAGCTTCGCGAATGCTAACCGACTTCTTTAACCTTCTGGCACTGGGCAGGCGTCAGCCCCCATACATCGTCTTACGACTTAGCGGAGACCTGTGTTTTTGATAAACAGTTGCTTGGATCTTGTTATTGCAACCTTCTAAAAAGAAGGCACTCCTTCTCCCGAAGTTACGGAGTCATTTTGCCGAGTTCCTTAGAGAGAGTTATCTCGCGCCCCTTAGTATACTCTACCTACCCACCTGTGTCGGTTATGGTACAGGCATTATTTGTTTATGACAGTGCAAGCTTTTCTTGGAAGTATGACATAGACTGCTTCAATGCCGTAGCATCTCGTACTCGCGCCTCAACTCAAAACGTTTTCGCCGTTTCTCATCATCTCGAACGCTTAAACCGGTAACCAATATCCGGCCAGCTTAGCCTTCTCCGTCCCTCGATATCAACAAATAATGGTACGGGAATATTAACCCGTTATCCATCGACTACGCTTTTCAGCCTCGCCTTAGGTCCTGACTTACCCTCCGCGGACGAGCCTTCCGGAGGAAACCTTGGGTTTTCGGGGTATAGGATTCTCACCTATATTTTCGTTACTCAAGCCGACATTCTCACTTCTGCTTCGTCCATATCCGCTTCCGCTAATACTTCGACCTACAACAGAACGCTCCCCTACCGATATATTTTTCTATATCGCACAGTTTCGGCAAATTACTTAGTCCCGTTCATTTTCGGCGCAGGTTTACTCGATCAGTGAGCTATTACGCACTCTTTAAAGGGTTGCTGCTTCTAAGCAAACCTCCTGATTGTTTCTGCACTCCCACCTCCTTTATCACTTAGCAATTTTTAAGGGCCTTAACTGGTGCTCTGGGCTGTTTCCCTCTTGACAATGGAGCTTATCCCCCACAGTCTTACTGATAAATTTTCCACTTAGTATTCTTAGTTTGCAACGACTTGGTACCGAATTACCAGCCCGCATACGTAACAGTGCTTTACCCCTAAGTTATAACATTTATCGCTGCGCCTAAACGCATTTCGGGGAGAACCAGCTAGCTCCGGATTCGATTGGAATTTCACCCCTAACCACAATTCATCCGCTGATTTTTCAACATCAGTCGGTTCGGTCCTCCACTTAGTGTTACTTAAGCTTCAACCTGACCATGGTTAGATCATCCGGGTTCGGGTCTATAACCAGTGACGAACGCCCTATTCAGGCTCGCTTTCACTATGGCTTCGGCATTCTCTGCCTTAACCTGCCACTACTTATAAGTCGCCGGCTCATTCTTCAACAGGCACGCAGTCAGACGATTTAGTCGTCCTTCTACTGATTGTAAGTTTATGGTTTCATGTTCTTTTCACTCCCCTCCCGGGGTTCTTTTCACCTTTCCCTCACGGTACTATTTCACTATCGGTCATTCAGGAATATTTAGCCTTACGAGGTGGTCCTCGCAGATTCACACGGAATTTCACGTGCTCCATGCTACTTGGGATACAATTTGATTGTTTCAATTTTCGACTACGAGACTATCACTCTCTTTGGTTTAGCATTCCATCTATATTCGTCTAATTGTCACATTTAATCATTGTCAATTGTCCCACTACCCTCCAAATTAATTTGAAGTTTAGGCTGTTCCCAGTTCGCTCGCCGCTACTACGGGAATCGTTTTTACTTTCTCTTCCTCTAGGTACTAAGATGTTTCAATTCCCTAGGTTTGCTCTTTCTTATTTATGTATTCAATAAGTAGTATTTAAGTTTCCTTATTCGGAGACCTCCGGATCGTAGCTTGTTTCCAGCTCCCCGAAGCGTATCGTCGGTAACCACGTCCTTCATCGCTTCTGAATGCCAAGGTATCCCCCATAAACTCTTAATTCCTTGAATTTAAGACGTTTATAATCTTACTTGTTTTAGACTGAAAAAATAAGTTTATTTTTCGTTTGGAGGTAAGCGGATTCGAACCGCTGACAGCCGCCTTGCAAAGGCGGTGCTCTACCAACTGAGCTATACCCCCGCTGGGCCATTCTGGATTTGAACCAGAGACCTCACCCTTATCAGGGGTGCGCTCTAACCAACTGAGCTAATAGCCCGTTTTTTAATTTTAATATCGACCAACAATTTTAAATTTTTAATTTTAAAAGGAGGTGATCCAACCGCACCTTCCAGTACGGTTACCTTGTTACGACTTCACCCCAGTCACTAATTCTACCTTAGGCGTCCTTCTCCAAACGGTTAAAGTAACGACTTCGGGTATAACCAGCTTCCATGGTGTGACGGGCGGTGTGTACAAGGCCCGGGAACGGATTCACCGCTGTGTAGATGACCAGCGATTACTAGCGATTCCAACTTCATGCAGGCGAGTTGCAGCC